TTGAAATCGCGACAATGATTATTTTCAACAAATCATAAAGATATTGGAACTTTATATTTAATTTTTGGAGCTTGGTCAGCTATAGTAGGTACAGCTTTAAGAATATTAATTCGAGCTGAACTAGGGCAACCAGGTAGTTTAATTGGAGATGACCAAATTTACAATGTAATTGTTACAGCTCACGCATTTATTATAATTTTTTTTATAGTTATACCAATTATAATTGGGGGATTTGGTAATTGATTATTACCCCTAATGCTAGGGGCCCCAGATATAGCTTTTCCACGCCTTAACAATATAAGTTTTTGACTCCTTCCTCCTGCTCTAATGCTTTTAATTAGAGGTTCCCTTGTTGAGGCAGGAGCAGGGACAGGGTGGACTGTTTATCCTCCCTTATCTAGTAATATTGCTCATTCGGGTGCTTCCGTTGATTTATCTATTTTTTCCTTACACCTAGCTGGAGCATCTTCAATTCTAGGAGCAATTAATTTTATATCCACAGTTATTAATATACGGGCAGAAACTTTAACATTTGACCGTTTACCTTTATTTGTATGAAGAGTTTTTATTACTGTAATTTTATTACTTCTTTCTTTACCAGTTTTAGCAGGAGCTATTACTATATTATTAACTGATCGTAATCTAAATACTTCATTCTTTGATCCAACAGGTGGGGGAGACCCTATTCTTTACCAACACTTATTTTGGTTCTTTGGACACCCTGAAGTATATATTTTAATCCTTCCTGCTTTCGGGATAATTTCCCATATTGTAGCAAATGAAAGAGGGAAAAAAGAATCTTTTGGTACACTAGGTATAATTTATGCCATAATTGCTATTGGAATTCTAGGTTTTGTTGTTTGAGCCCATCACATATTTACAGTAGGTATAGATGTAGATACACGAGCTTACTTTACTTCTGCAACCATAATTATTGCTGTCCCAACGGGGATTAAAGTATTCAGCTGACTTGGAACCCTGCATGGTTCACAATTTTCTTATAGCCCTCCTTTATTATGAGCTCTAGGATTCCTATTTTTATTTACAGTTGGAGGAGTGACAGGAGTAGTTCTGGCTAATTCTTCTATTGACATTGTTTTACACGATACATACTATGTGGTTGCACATTTCCATTATGTCCTTTCTATAGGAGCAGTCTTCGGGATTATAGCAGGAGCTGTTTACTGATTCCCCCTGCTGACAGGTATTACTATAAAACCAAAATGACTAAAGATTCATTTTGGGGCTATATTTATTGGGGTAAATGTAACCTTTTTCCCTCAACATTTCCTTGGACTTGCTGGAATACCACGGCGATATTCAGATTACCCTGACGCCTTTACTTCCTGAAACGTAGTTTCCTCTATCGGATCAACACTCTCTTTTATTAGAGCTCTGGGGTTCATTTATATTATTTGAGAAGCTATAGTATCACAACGACCTACAATTTTCAGTCCCAACTTATCATCTAATTTAGAATGAGTTCATACAACTCCTCCTCATTACCATAGTTATGATGAATTACCACAATTTACTATTCGATAAATTCTGATATGGCAGATTAGTGCTGTAGATTTAAGATCTACCCATAAAGGTTTAAACCCTTTTTTCAGAACAATAATGTCAACATGAACACAGTTAAGTTTTCAAGATAGTGCTTCTCCCTTAATAGAAGAATTAATTATATTCCACGACCATGCAATATTGGTGTTAACTTTAGTTACAACACTCGTAGCTTACATTATTCTTACCATATTTAGAAATAAATTTATTGATCGTTTCCTTCTGGAAGGTCATCTAATTGAAGTAATTTGAACTGTAATTCCCGCACTTCTTTTAATTTTTATTGCTTTACCGTCCCTTCACTTACTTTACCTATTGGATGAGTATGATAACCCTTCCCTTACTATTAAGTCTATAGGTCATCAATGATATTGATCTTATGAATACTCAGACTTCCTTGACGTGGAATTTGATTCCTATATAATCCCCTCTAAAGACTTAGAAGATAATCAGTTCCGTTTAATCGAAGTAGACAACCGTATAGTAGTCCCTATAAATACTTATATTCGAATTTTAGTTTCCTCTACAGACGTAATTCACTCTTGAACTGTCCCAGCACTTAGAGTAAAAGCTGATGCTATTCCAGGACGATTAAACCAACTTACCTTCCTTGTAAATCGGCCTGGATTATTTTTCGGACAATGTTCAGAAATTTGCGGAGCAAACCACAGTTTCATGCCCATCGTTGTAGAAAGTATTTCTATAAACTCATTCCTAAACTGGATTAATAATTTTGAATAAGAAAATTTAGTTAAAATATAACATCAGCTTGTCATGCTGAAATTGCTCAATAGAGCAATTTTCTATTCCTCACATAGCACCTATTATATGAGCTTTAATTATATTTATAACATTTTCTATAATTCTTATTATACTTACAATAATCTACTTTGGCAGATCTCCTGTAACCCCAGAATGAAAAAAGATTGCTAAACAATCCTATTCATCTTCTTGACCATGATAACAAATCTTTTTTCTTCTTTTGATCCTATATCTTCAACATTTAACATGCAGTTAAACTGAATAGCAATATTCTTATTTATTATTGTATTTTATCCTCTTTACTGAATTTCCACTTCAAAATCTTCTATTTTATACTCAGAATTGACCTCCTATATCACTAAAGAATTTATACCTCTATTTAAAAGTTATAAAAATATTATTTTTTTTAATGTCCTTTTTATATTTATCTTAATTAATAATATTTTCGGTCTTATACCTTACACTTTTACAAGCACAGCCCACATTGCTATAACGTTGGCAATAGCTTTTACAATCTGAGTAACTTTTATGTTATATGGGTGAATTAATAATACAAATCATATATTTGCCCACCTAGTCCCTCTCGGAACTCCTATCGTTTTAATACCCTTTATAGTACTAATTGAATCTATTAGTAACATTATTCGCCCTATTACTTTATCTGTTCGTTTGGCCGCTAATTTAACTGCCGGTCACTTACTCTTGATTCTTCTAGGAGAAAGTATAGTAAACAATAGAATTCTAATTATCATCACAGTAACAGCGGCTCAGTTTGCATTAATAACATTAGAAGCTGCTGTAGCAGTAATTCAAGCTTATGTCTTTGCGACACTTTCAACTCTTTATGCTAGCGAAGTTTAATGACAACCCATTCACATCACCCATTCCATTTAGTTGATATAAGACCTTGACCATTAACAGCTTCTATTGGTGCTCTTACACTAACATCAGGCCTCTCTTACTGATTTCATTATAATTCTTTAACCATCTTCTTACTAGGTCTATTTATCCTAGTTATTTCTTCCTATCAATGGTGACGAGATATCGCTCGAGAAGGAACTCTCCAAGGATTACACAATAGAAGAGTTATTACAAATCTACGTTGAGGAATGATTTTATTTATCGTTTCTGAAGTATTCTTTTTTGTTTCGTTCTTCTGAGCCTTCTTTCATGCTAGTTTAGCACCTTCAGTGGAAATTGGAACCCAATGACCTCCTGCAGGAATTGAAACATTTAATCCATTTCAAGTACCCCTTTTAAATACTGCGATTCTTCTAGCCTCAGGTGTAACAATTACATGATCACATCATGCTTTAATAGGAGGAAACCATTCCCAAGCCGTTCAAGCACTCGCCTTAACAATTATTCTTGGAGTTTACTTTACTGCCCTTCAGGCTTATGAGTATGTTGAAGCTCCCTTTACAATTGCTGAAGCTGTTTATGGTTCTACATTTTTTGTAGCTACCGGATTCCACGGTTTACATGTAATTATTGGTTCGACTTTTCTAATAGTATGTTTATTTCGAATAAATAAATTCCACTTCTCAGCTACACATCACTTTGGATTCGAAGCAGCAGCTTGATATTGACATTTTGTTGATGTAGTTTGACTCTTCCTCTATGTTTCTATTTATTGGTGAGGAGGATGCTTAATTAGTATATAAAGTATTATAGACTTCCAATCTGTAGGTCCAAATTTTAGGATTAAGCAATTAAACTGATATTAGTCGCTTTTTTCATTGCCGTTATTATTAGATCTCTTCTAATTCTCCTCTCAACATTATTTTCTAAAAAAAGAATTCTTGATCGAGAAAAAGTTTCTCCCTTTGAATGCGGGTTTGATCCTAAAAATACATCTCGCATCCCCTTCTCAATTCGATTTTTTCTAATTGCAATTGTATTTCTAATTTTCGATATTGAAATTTCTATTTTACTCCCTCTAGGTCTAATTTCGAATTCTGTTCCTCCTCTACAATGAATAATTTCAGGTGGATTGTTTTTATTTCTAGTAACTGCAGGACTTTATTATGAATGAAAAGAAGGAACACTAGACTGAATTACATGAACTAGAAGCGAAAAATCGCTATCGGTTTCGACCCGATCCTTGGCCAATTGGCCCTTGTTCTTTAATTATAGCTAACGTAAGCAATATCACTGTTAATGATAAGATAAGTATCAACTTTAATTAAGAAAGTAGAAGTTTTTATAATATTTGACCTGCACTCAGAAGAAGGTAATTTCTATTACCCTACTTTGAATCTTAGTGGTGTATAAAACACACTTCATTTTCGTTGATGAGAAGAAAATCATTTTTCCTGAGATAGAAAATGAATCCCCTTGAAGCTGCTAACTTCAAGTCTTGCAACTATTGTAACATTTTCTTTCTAATATAAATACATAAAAATTACTTTTTTGAATTTCTTCGAGACCTTAAATTAACCTTAGATTACAAATTGACAGAAAGTAGTTTAAAAAAAATACAGGTTTTGGAAATCTATGATGCTTCCCTAAGTCTTTCTGAGTGACAAACTTTTTTCTTGCCCTTCCTGTATTCTTCTTTCTTGTAGGTACTTGAATCTACATTTCTAAACGTAAACATCTTATAAATATACTTATCAGTCTTGAGTATATTGTTTTAACAATTTTCCTATTGCTCATATTATCCACAATCAAAATAGGTGTAGAAACTTATGTTAGATTACTTTTCCTTGTAGCTTCGGTTTGTGAAGGTAGATTAGGTGTTGGTATAATAGTTACTATGGTCCGCTCCCATGGTTCAGATTATATTAGATGCTTTAGAATATTAAAATGCTAAAAATAACTCTATTAATAGTTGGCCTCATAACAATATCTTTATCAAAAGAATTCATGTTTTATTTTGTCTATCTAATAATTTTAAGAAATACATGATTATTTATGTACAATAGAAATATTGTCAGAAATTCCTTTTTAGGATCTGATGTTCTTAGATGATTTATAGTACTCTTAACAATCTGAATTATTATACTAATATTACTTTCGAGACATGATTACAAAGTAAAAAACTATTTCTACCAGAAATTCTGTTTTGTTTTAACTTTGATACTAATACTTCTCTTTTTTACTTTCTCTACTACAGATTTACTATCCTTTTATATTTTCTTTGAAGGGTCCTTAATTCCAATTTATCTTTTAATTGTGGGTTGAGGATATCAACCTGAACGACTACAAGCTGGTATTTATTTATTATTATATACTATTTTCGCCTCACTTCCTTTACTAATTTCTATTTTCTTTACTGGAAAGATAGTAGGTGGATATAGTTTCTCACTCCTAAATCAAATCTTTGAAACTCCTTTTTGAGTTAGATTTTGGTTTTTTTTCTCTATTTTTGCTTTTTTAGTAAAGCTTCCGGCCTTTTATGTCCATCTCTGGCTTCCCAAAGCTCATGTTGAAGCTCCCGTCTCTGGTTCTATAATATTAGCTGGTGTTCTTCTAAAACTAGGATGTTATGGTATAATGCGATTTATAGGATTCTTCCAAGGTAAAGTGATCTTTTTTAGAAGTCTGTTAGTGTCTTTAGGATTACTAGGAGGCTTAGCTGTAAGCTTCATTTGTTTGCGTCAAGTAGACTTAAAAGCCTTAATTGCATATTCTTCAGTTAGACATATGGGCTTAGCATTAGGAGGATTAGGAAGATGAGGTCTTTGAGGTTTCAGCTCATGTTTATACACCTGTGTGGCACATGGACTTTGTTCCTCTGGATTATTTTTTCTATCAGGAGTTATTTACGAACGAAGAAGATCTCGAAGTATAATAATTAATAAGGGACTTCTAGAAATTATACCAAGATTATCTTTTTGATGATTTATGTATTGTATTGGTAACATGGCCGCCCCTGTAGTACTTAACCTTGTAGGAGAACTTGGACTGTTAGGAAGAATTTTAAGATTCAATTTTTTTACATTAACTCTACTAATAATTTTTTCATTCCTAGGGGCTTGTTATAGATTATACTTATTTTCATCCACTCAACACGGTATTCACTTTACTGGAGTTCGTTCCTTATCCGACGGGATTATACGAGAATATTTAATTCTCTTCCTTCATTTTTTCCCTTTATTCTTTTTAATCCTTGAGGTAGATTTTATAACGTTTTGTCTAAATAGTTTAAAAAAAATTCAAGTTTGTGGTACTTGAGATGTAATAAATTTACTTTGGACTATGTTTGTTATCAGAATATGAAACTTAATTTTTATACTATTTTTTACCTTTTCATTCCTTCTATTTTTTTTAGCTATACTCTTTCTAAATTTTTCTTTTAGAATTTATCTTAGATGAAATATTTTTTCTTGGGGAGCTACAGATGTTAATTTTATTTTTTTATTTGATTGGGTGTCACTCATATTCCTCGCCTTTGTTCTATTTATTTCTGGCAGTGTATTTTACTACTCCGGAGAATATATAGAGGGTGAGATTAACCTTTCTCGATTTATTTTCCTCTTAGCAGGATTTGTAGGATCAATAGGTTTGTTAATCTTTAGTCCTAACTTAATTAGAATTCTCTTAGGATGAGATGGACTAGGTCTTGTTTCGTATTGTTTAGTAATTTATTACCAAAACTATAAATCTCTTAATGCAGGAACCTTAACTGTTCTTTCGAACCGAGTAGGTGATGTCTTAATTCTTGTAGGAATTGTTTGAATGATTAACTTTGGAGACTGAAGATTTACAGCATGGATAGGAAATAGTAGAAGACTGATTTTAACAAGAGCCTTAATTATCTTAGCCTCTCTTACAAAAAGAGCCCAAATCCCGTTTTCAGCTTGACTCCCAGCTGCTATAGCAGCTCCGACACCCGTTTCATCCCTAGTGCACTCCTCTACCTTAGTTACAGCAGGAATTTATCTAGTAATCCGGTTAGGGTGAGTTTACGATTTCTGAATAAATGAACTTTTAATAATCTTATCTGTTCTAACCATATTTATAGCTGGGCTGGGGGCTTGCTTCGAGTTTGATCTAAAAAAAATTATCGCTCTATCTACTTTAAGACAACTCGGTCTTATAATGTATAGATTATCGCTTGGTCTCGTAAAAGTTGCCTTATTCCACTTATTAATGCACGCCCTCTTTAAAGCCCTACTTTTTATAAGAGCTGGTTGTATTATTCATGGGTTTAAAGGATGACAAGATATCCGAATAATGGGAAATATAATAGTCTCCTTACCATTTATTAGATCTTGTTTTGCAGTTTCTAATCTAGCTCTTAGTGGTATACCCTTTCTAGCTGGATTTTACTCCAAAGACTTAATCCTCGAACTATCTCTTATAGAAGAACTTAACTTTCTAAGTCTATTTATATTATTTTTATCTACAGGTCTAACCGTCGCCTATACCTTTCGTCTTATTTACTACATAGTGCGACGAGATTTCGTCCTGAGAGGATCATGCAATCTTAGAGATGGATGAGGAATTATAACCAAAGCCTGTATAGGTTTAGTTATATTTTCCGTATTCTTTGGTGCGTTAATTTCATGATTAACTATAGATATCTCGTCTATTGTTCTCCCTAAAGAACTTAAAAACCTAACACTTAGAGTCTGTCTACTAGGAGCTCTAATTGGGTTTCTTATATCACAATCTGCTTTTAGATTCTCGAAAGCTAAATTTTCTCTAGCAACTTGATTTAGAGGATCAATATGATTCTTACCCTACATATCATCACAACCAATAGTATTAAAACCCTTAACATCAGGCTCAGAAATTATAACGCTCAGAGATATGGGATGACTTGAATTCTTTGGGGGACAAGGAATTATAAAATATATTAACTACATATCTTTAAAAATTCAATTGTTAAGTGATAATTCGATTAAAATATTTATTTTATTAATCTGAATTGTTCTTAGAATAGTATTATTTTTTTATTAAAATAGCTCAAATATAGAGTTTTGCATTGAAGCTGCAAAGGTGACCAAGGTCTTTTAATATTATTGTCCACGTAATTTATTCAACAAAATACCGGTCTTGTAAATCGGAAAAAGGTTATCGCCTCTTGGACTATGATAATGAACATAATTTTAGTTCTCATATTCATCCTAAATTTAATTTTCCTTTTTATATTCCACCCCTTAGCTATAATTTTCGTTCTTATTCTTCAAACAATACTAATTTCTCTTTTAATATACACCATTACACAATTTCCCTGGTTTTCTTACACCTTAATTCTAGTGTTTTTGGGAGGTATATTAATTCTCTTTACCTATATGTCCAACATTGCATCTAATGAAATATTTAAACCTAACATAAAAATACTGTTCCCGCTTATAACAGCACCAATTATTTCCCTTCTCCTCTCTCGTCCAAAACAGAACATAGCCGTAGAAAGTAAAACTTTATCTTCTGATCATTTCTCAAATCTCACTATCTTCAAACCTTTCTCCTTCTCAGTTATACCAATTACCATCTTAATGGCCTGTTATATTATTTTAACTCTCCTCACAGTAGTAAAAATTAGAAAAATAAGTCAAGGACCATTACGAATCATTTAATGTCAAAACCTATACGAAAGAACCACCCCCTTTTCAAAATTGTAAATGGAGCCTTAATTGATTTACCATCTCCCTCTAATATTTCTTATATATGAAACTTTGGGTCCCTTTTAGGACTATGTTTAGTTATTCAAATTCTTACCGGATTATTTCTAGCTATGCACTTTGCTTCTGATATCTCCCTTGCATTCTCTTCAGTTGTTCATATTATACGAGACGTAAACAGAGGATGATTAATCCGAACTTTACACGCCAATGGAGCCTCATTTTTCTTTATCTGTATTTACCTTCATGTCTCCCGTGGGATTTACTATGGTTCCTACAAAATATTTCATACTTGAATAACAGGAATTGTTATTCTCTTTTTAACTATAGCTGCAGCCTTTATTGGTTATGTTTTACCTTGAGGTCAGATATCTTTTTGAGGAGCCACAGTAATTACGAATCTTTTCTCGGCAATTCCCTATATTGGACCTAGATTAGTGGAATGAATATGAGGAGGATTCGCAGTCGATAACGCTACTTTAACCCGGTTTTTCGCACTTCACTTTTTAGTCCCTTTCCTTATTGTTGGTATAGTAGCCGTCCATTTCTTATTTCTTCACCAAACAGGCTCGAATAATCCTCTGGGATTAAATAGAAATGCGGATAAAATTCCATTCCACCCATATTTTACATTTAAAGATATTTTAGGTTTCTGCGTAATAATTTTTTCTCTTCTTATAATTACTCTTTGAAGTCCTTACTTACTTGGGGATCCAGAAAATTTCATTCCAGCTAACCCCCTAGTAACTCCAGAACATATTAAGCCCGAATGGTACTATCTATTTGCTTACGCTATCCTACGTTCTATTCCTAATAAATTAGGAGGTGTAATTGCCTTGGTTATGTCAATTTTAATCCTGGCCATCCTGCCTTTATCTCAAAAAAGCAATTTCCGATGCTTAACGTTTTACCCTATTTCAAAATTCCTATTTTGATCTTATATTAGTACGGCTGTTCTTTTAACATGAATTGGAGGTATACCTGTAGAAGACCCATATATCATCATTGGTCAACTTCTAACCCTTGTATATTTTTCATTTTTTCTTACCTGCCCTTTAGCAAACCTTATCTGAGATAAGGCCATAGAAAAATAGCTGTTTGGCTGACTGGGAAGCAAGTGCTTTGAAAGCATTATATAGAAGTTCGAATCTTCTAACAGTTTCCGAAACTTGATGATAATGTCGTCAAAAAGGTGGCTGAGTTTAGGCGCTAGATTGTAAATCTAGTAACGAGTTTTTACTCCCTTTTTAAAAATTATGTATAAATTTTAGAAACCACATAGGAAAAGTTTTCATCATTAAATTAAAAGTTTAAAGCTTTATATTATAAGCTACTACGTGATGTTTAGATTAATAATAGTAGAATTACACTACTTCTTTTGCAGTCAAATTGCACTGTTCCTATAAACTAATTATTAAAAATGGTAGCTAAAAAGCAACTTCACCTTTGCAGAGTGACATTTTTCTTAAAATACACCATTAAAAAACTTCAAAGATTACCTTAAATCCTATATACATAAAAAGACAATGTAAAGTAAAAGGTAAAATACTTTTTCAAGCTAGACCCATTAATTTATCATACCGATAACGAGGTAAAGTTCCACGAAGTCATAAAACTAAATTAATAAAAAATCCTACTTTTAAAAAGAAGGCAAAAGATAAGTCACCCCCTAAAAATAAAACTACTATTACAGTTCTTATTAAGATAATCATAGAATACTCTCCTAAAAACAATAAAGCAAATCCTCCTGCTCTATATTCAACATTAAATCCAGATACTAATTCTGACTCCCCTTCTGCAAAATCAAAAGGAGTACGATTTATTTCAGCTAAACAAGAAACCACCCATACTACAGATAGAAGATAAAAGAAAAAAATGAAATAAAAAGAACTTTGGTATTCTACAAAATCCTCTAATCTGTACTCACCAACAATTACAATAAAAGATAAAAGGATTAAAGCTAAACTTACTTCATAAGAAATAGTTTGGGCAACAGCACGTAAACCTCCCAGTAAAGCATATTTAGAGTTTGATGACCAACCAGCAATTATCAAGGGGTAAACCCCTAATCTTAAAACACAAAGAAAGAAAAAAAAACCAAATTCAAAATCAAAAAATCCTGTTCTAAATGGAATTATCGTTCACAAAAATAAAGACATAAAAAATATAAACACAGGAGAAAAAAAGTACAATAAATAATTAGAAACTGAAGATCAAGTTTGCTCCTTAGTAAATAACTTAATTGCATCAGAGAAAGGCTGTAAAATACCCCTAAATCCTACTTTATTAGGTCCCTTACGAATTTGAATATACCCTAATACTTTACGTTCCAATAAGGTCAAGAAAGCTACAGAAATTAAAACACAAATTAAAAGTAAAATGTAATAGATCGTTAACATCACTATAAATTGGGAAGCTTAAATTCCCATGTTTAGATTCTAAATCTAATACAATTCTCTGCCAAATTTATATAGACCATATTAATAATCCTCTTTATTTGTAAAAATTACAATCAACCAATCCTTTCGTACTAAGTTGAAACATCTAAATCAGAAGATAGAAACCAACCTGGCTTACGCCGGTCTGAACTCAGATCGTGTAAAATATTATAGGTCGAACAGACCTTAAAGCAGAACTGCTGCACCCTGCCTAAATTTTAGTCCAACATCGAGGTCGCAAACCTTTTTGTCGATTAGAACTCTCAAAAAAGATTACGCTGTTATCCCTAAGGTAATTTTTTCTTTTGATCTCTTTTAGAGGATCAACCGTATTTCAATAAAAATTTAAAAAATAAAGAGTTTCTTATATCTTAATGTCGCCCCAACAAAATACCCATTTATATTTTACCTGAAAAAATCTATTTAGGGAAAATATTTTAAGGTATAAAACTCTATAGGGTCTTCTCGTCTTTCTGAAAAATTTTAGCTTTTTCACTAAAAAATTAAATTCAATTTTTATAACAAAAAAAGTCAATTTCTCGTTTAGCCATTCATACCAGTCTCCAATTAAAAGACTAATGATTATGCTACCTTAGCACAGTTAGGATACTGCGGCTCTTTAAATATTCAGTGAGCAGGCCTTACCTCCTTTTCTAGGAGGAAATGTTTTTGTTAAACATTCGGAAATTTTGTTTGCCGAGTTCTTCTGTTAAATTTATTTTTTTAAATTTTTATAAAATATTCAAAAAATTTTTTTTATAATTTTATCTACTAATATTATCATGTTTTCTTTTCTTAGAAAATTTACAAAATAACCCCATAAATCCAAAAGAAAATTAAATCTTAATCCTAATTTTTATATTTTATAACACTTTCCAATGGCTAATTCTAAGCCTATAAAAAAGACACAAAGATTATATCTTATACTGTGACTTTAGAGCTCATCCCCTAAAGTCTAAAAATGACTTAAGAATAACTTAAAAATAAAGTTTTCCTAAACATTCTAAACTAAATTTATTTCTGAAGTTACTAGATATTAATAAAAGCGATTAGAATTTCACCCCTAAACACACTTACAGAATTTTTTTGACACAAAAACTCTCAAGATTGCTTAGATCTTTTATTTTCGAGAAAAAATTTTAAAATTTTATTTTGATAACCACTAATACAAAAGGTACCTTAATTAATAAGTACTTTTTTTATGAAATATTTTCAAATATTTCAATATTTCCTTCACAGTACTAATTTTCTATAGTAAAAAAGAAATTTCGCTAACACTACTTATTTTCTTATACTTCTAACAAATAATCCTAAAAACTATTTTTGCCAAATTTGAGAACCTTGTAATAATACAAGAACCTTTTCAGTGTAAATGAAATGCTAAAACAGCTTGTTCCCATCAAGTACAATTTCCATTACACTTACCTTGTTACGACTTATCTCGTTTAAAAAAGAGAGCGACGGGCGGTGTGTACACAAGACAGAGCTCCCATCAAGTTTTCTTAAACTTTACAATTAAATCCACCTTCAAAAGATTTTTCATTCACTTTATCCGTATCATTCTTAAAATGTAACCCACCTCTATCTTCTACATTAGCTGCACCTTTACTTGAAGTCTATGATTTTATCATGCACGAGAGCTTTCTAAGGAAACTAACTGACAACAGCGGTATACAAACTGAATTACTAGTAAAAGTAGGGTCTTCGTGGCTCATCGTTTATAGGGCAGGTTCCTCTAAATGGCTATCTTGCCGCCAAATCCGTTAAATTTCATTTAGTAATACTATTCCAAGGCTCCTTCCTTATAAGTAACAGGGTATCTAATCCTGGTTCCTACTATAACTGTAATTTCTATGTCTTTATGTTTTTGTTCCAAATTAAAATTCTACTTAATAATTTAAAAAAAATTCCTTTAATCCTCCATAAAAATAACCTCGTATATTAATCTTAACTTGAAGCAGGAGTATAACCGCGGCTGCTGGCACGCCATTATCCACTTCTTAAAAATTACCTAGATAGAACTATTCGTATATTTCTAATATTTTCTACTGAGAGTTTCTTTTTAAAATTCTATTTTTCTAACTTCCCGCATAAACCTACATGTAAATCTATCTTATAGCTAAGACTACAACACGGACCTCAACGATCAATTAAACGTAAAAAATATTTTTTACAGAAATTAATTTATAAACCTTAATAAAAAATTTTAAAAAGAAACTATCTATTATGGCCTATGTTCTTAAATGGTCTTAAAATATTTCCCCAAAGACTTCTTTATTTTTAAAACTTCCGGAAATACGCGATCTACCGCACATTTAACCCCACAAAATCTCCAGCCTCCAGGCCAAGTCCCGGGAAGAGATTATGCAAAAGATAAATAATTAATAATTGTCTCCCCAGTCTTGTAGAGACTTTTTTAAAACTTTACTTAAAAAAAATAAAATTTTTCAGATAAATAAATAAAAAATTTTTCCTACAGGAAAAGCTTACCTTAATTCTTTTAACCGAAAAAAATACTTTACAATAAATTCTAGACCTAATTTTTTAATTTTTACAAAAAATGAATAAGGTGCCTGATAAAAGGGTTACTTTGATAGAGTAAATCATGTAAGGCCAGACTTACCCCTATTAAAAAAGATAAGCTAAACTTAAGCTTTTGGGTTCATACCCCAACGATAGTGGGTACACTTCTTTTTAATGTCAATCTTCTTCCCTCCGTTTATCTATTCATTTTTTCTTTTTACGGGGACTCTTATTTCTGTTTCGTCATCATCTTTTTTTGGTATATGAATAGGACTAGAGATAAATCTAATAGCATTTATCCCTATAATTGTAAATACTGAATTTAATAAAAAAAGCAGAGAAGCGGCCATCAAGTACTTCTTGATTCAAGCCTTTGCTTCAGCCATGGTGATTTTTGCAGCCTTTTACTTTTATTTATATGGAGGATCTTTTTTATCTAAAAGATCTAACATTTTTATTACCCTCGCTTTGTCTTTAAAATTAGGTATGGCTCCATTCCATTTCTGATTTCCTCAAGTCTTAGAGGGATTAAGATGAATTAACACTTTAGTCTTACTAACTTGGCAAAAAATTGCTCCGTTGGTAATAATATCACTCTTATTTCATGATGATGTGCTCCTGACTCTTGCTCTTATTTCAGCTGTAGTTGGAGCAATCTCAGGAATTAATCAAACTTCGATGCGAAAAATTTTAGCTTTTTCTTCCATCTCTCATTTAGGATGAGTAACTGCAACAATATGTTTTAGTCGCAGACTATGGGTAGACTACTTTATCTTTTACTGTATTACAAGATTTATTTTATGTTTATCATTTTGACTTTTAAATCTAAATTATTTCTCACAACTAACTTTAACACCTAATTTAAGAGATAAATTTATTATTTTTATTAACCTCCTCTCACTAGGAGGTCTACCTCCGTTATTAGGGTTTCTTCCCAAATTCTTAGCTATAGTGGTAATTAGAGAGAGCTTCCCAGCATTAGGAATTCTAATTTTCTCTAGACTCATTACCTTATATTTTTATATCCGATTATGTTTTAGAACATTTACATTATACAAGCGAAGAGCAGCATGGAATCAAAAAAGTACTGCCCTGAAGAACTTCTTCGTTCTAAGTATCTTAACTTCTGTTTCTATTTTAGGAATCTTCCCGTTAAATTTATTTAACTTTTAATGTTTTAGGTTAAATTAAACCTGTAGCCTTCAAAGCTATTAATGGGTAAATTACCCAAACATTA